TTGTCGGCTCTCTGTAAAATACTCGTTTGGGCGGGGGCTTCCAAAAACATCGTAAGCTAAACCCGTGCTAACAAATAACCAACCCGCAATGAATAGGGAGGGTATAGTAATGCTATGAATAATCCAGTATCGAATACTGGTAATAATATCAGCAAAAGAACGTTCTCCTGTGCTTCCAGACATGCCGAGCTCCACATATTCTTATACAGTCAAAGGGGGATCGATTCCATAAAAGATGAAATCAGTAAGTAGAAATTTACTGAAATACAATCTTTGTTAGATCGTCAATTTTGTACCAAGGGTCTCTTTCGAGTATACCGAATCAGTATAGCTATCCTTCTTCTAACACAGCAACGAAATTTCACAATCTGTGTCGAGATCAAGTACTAGATAATTTCTTTCTTTTTTCCTTGTTGGTTCTTTCGGATGTACTGAATAGAAAATTCCTCAAAGTTTGAAAGTATAAGATGAGGGTTCTCCACATTCATTATTAGCTTCGGACTAGAAACTGAGGATTAATTAAAAAGTGAATAGGGCGAATAGGTTTCTAATAATTCATGGAGGAAATTATCAGATTTCGACAATTCAATTAGATGCGAAATCTAGAAATATGCTTTTTGTGGTTGTCGAAGATGTTTTTTGTTAGAACCCCCTCTTTTTTCATTTTAAAGAATTGAATTGGTTAGTCGTCTAGTAACTCGTAACAATAATAGCCGTAATAGATACTAAAAATAATAACTAATACCATTTCTTTTTCTTCAAAATCAGATTAGTTGTTCTTGTATTAAACACAAAAAGGCTAATGCTCTTTCTTGGCTTAATTACTTAATTACAAGGATAGAGCTTTATTTTTAAATATAATGAAAAGACAAAAAAACCGCGGAACCCTAGTTCCGAGTGATCTGATACCTTTTTCTTTTCGTTCTAGATATTAGAAGAATGGGACTCATTACTAAATCTAATAAATAAGTGAAAATCAAAGTCAACAAGTAAAGGGCATTCTAAGGTCACTGTCTTCTTTTGTTCTAAAGTAAACAATGAAAATAGAACAAATTAGATACAAAAAAGAGGGGGGTCGACATAGATATTTTTACCATTTTATTCCATATTAATTCAAAGTTGAATGAAGTTAAACAAGAAAGTTTTTATTCTTTATTTTTGAATTCATATTCAAATTTATTTTAATTATTTTTTTCTTTTATTATATTTCAAATATAAATAATAAATAGAAAGAAAAAAAATGAAAATATTTTCATTAGATTAGTTTACTCAACTCACGAGTTGCTTAATAAATCTGTTGATTTGGAATCACAGGATGGGTAGATGTCAGAGATGATGAATTGATTTCTTACCTATGTAAATATATTTTTCTTTTTGTTCGTCTGTCATAATTGATTGATGAATCAATAATTTTCAATTGTATCTTTCAAGTGGTATTTTTTGCTTATTTTCCTATTTTTGTCTCAAAAAAGGAAACTTAGGGAAGTGCTTTATAAACATATGTAAAAAAAGAACATATTTCATTTAGTTTCCTTATGCCGACTATAACTAGTTATTTCGGTTTTTTACTAGCGGTTTTAACTATAACCTCGGGTCTATTTATTAGTCTGAATAAGATACGACTTATTTGATTTGAAATTTTGAAATGAATTGGAAATTTTGAGATATTATAGATATTCTAGAGTTCCTTATCATGTCAATTGCCAATTCTTGGTCATTGAGATTCATAGTCAATACAGATTCATATTTAAGGATAGATATTACCCCCCTTTTTTCTTTTCCTTTCAAACAAATTCAAATGATTGAAGTTTTTCTATTTGGAATCGTGTTAGGTCTAATTCCTATTACTTTGGCTGGATTATTTGTAACTGCATATTTACAATACCGACGTGGTGATCAGTTGGACCTTTGATTAAGTAACATTTCTTTTGTTTATTGACCTCCTATTTCTTTGTTTTAATCCTAATTCACAGGGGGTCAAATTCAGACTTTAGATTAGACTGTTATTCCATTATTTCAGTGTCATTCTCAATCTAACAAGAATGGAATCACGCTCTGTAGGATTTGAACCTACGACATCGGGTTTTGGAGACCCGCGTTCTACCGAACTGAACTAAGAGCGCTTTATTTTCAAAATAAATATTTTTGTGATGCCAATACATCTTGCATGCATATACTAACTTTCTCAATAGTTATCTATAGTTAACTATAAGTATAGATAACTATTGAGTATGTATGTACAATTTGAATCGGTCTCAATTGATCTCTTGTTACTGCTCATACGATAACTAATAGTTAGGGATAGGGATGACAGGATTTGAACCCGTGACATTTTGTACCCAAAACAAACGCGCTACCAAGCTGCGCTACATCCCTTTCCATTGGTTTCCAATGTCATTGTAAAGAATCTTTATCTTGTTTTCCACATTTTTCCGTTATATATATCATATATCCTTCTATCCTGTCATTTTTTTCTTTTTTTTAGTTTCATATCCTATGATATTTATATAATATAAAAAAAGAAAAATATTCTATAGAATTATAGAATAAGAAAGAATAATATAATATAGTTAAATATGAGAATATAAATATAATATAATTATATTATTAAAAAAAAGAAAAAGAATACTCTATAAAAATAAAAAAATATCTAATGAATTGTTGTACAATTCAATTTGAATTGGGACTTCTCCCGACAAGACAAATACAAGTGGTTATTAATAAAAAAACCATTTGATCATATTCCTATATGTAATTATGTATTACAAATTACAAGAAAAAAAAGAAGGAGGATTTGAAATGCGAGATCTAAAAACATATCTCTCTGTGGCACCAGTGGTAAGCACTCTATGGTTCGGGATTTTAGCGGGTCTCTTGATAGAAATCAATCGTTTATTCCCGGATGCATTGATATTCCCATTTTTTTCATTCTAATTATTGGCACGGAAAGGGGTGACGAAGCTTAGAGATCCAATCAAATATCTGTGATTAATTCCTTCTTCTTTATTTATTTCTTTTTTTTTAGAAGAATAAGTTAGAAAAAAAAAGAGAAAGAAGAAAGGTGGATTTGGCCTCAATGAAACTCGAAATTTTTCCCAGGTTTCAATGGAATTGAATTATTAATTCAATTCCATTGCTATTAATAATAGAGTGAGACCAGAAATGGAATGCTAGGGCAGGGGCAATAATGTCATACAAGATACTTAATTGAAAAATTAAATACTGTACTGCGATTCGAAATATAGTTAGAAATCATTGTATTACTTAATTATAATTACTGTACTATATAAAATTAATTGGAACAAAATCTTTCAAAATTTGATTTTGAATTATCAACTTCTACTTTTTTTTCGTTCCTTTTTTCTTCTTCGATTCGAATCTGAAAATAGAAGATTTAAGTGAATCAAAAAACCAAATAGAAGATTTAAGTGAATCAAAAAACCAAAGGAGGTTCATGGCCAAGGGTAAAGATATCCGAATAACAGTTATTTTGGAATGTACCAGTTGTGATCAAAAGAGTGTTAATAAGAAATCAACAGGTATTTCCAGATATATTACTCAAAAGAATCGACACAATACGCCTAGTCGATTGGAATTGAGAAAATTCTGTCGCTTTTGTTGCAAACATACGATTCACGCAGAGATAAAGAAATAGATAAAATGGATCGCTTGTGTGTCACCCTTTCAAGGTAGATGAAAAAATGATATTTCAGATATATTCTATAAATTCTATAAATCTATAAATTATATATATAACATATAAATTAGATATATAACATGAAATTATATACATAATATATATATATTATATAGCATATATTTCATTATATAACAACATATATATATAATAAAGAATATAAATAAAACAAATCCTTTATTTTATAATAAATGGGATTGGGGGATAGGAATAAACAAACCATGGATAAATCTAAGCGACTCTTTCTTAAATCCAAGCGATCTTTTCGTAGGCCTTTGTCCCCGATCCAATCGGGGGATCGAATTGATTATAAAAACATGATTTTACTTTATCGATTTATTAGTCAACAAGGAAAAATATTATCTAGACGCGTCAATAGATTGACCTTAAAACAACAACGATTAATTACAATTGCTATAAAACAAGCTCGTATTTTATCTTTGTTACCTTTTGTGAATTCGTCACCTTTTGTTAATAATGAAAAAAAGGAATTTGAAAAAAGCGAGTCGACCACTAGAACTACTACTAGTGTTCGTAAAAAAAAAAAAAAATAGAATTACTCTTCAATTGAATTTAAATTTGAATCTAAAATCAAATTAAATGTGGATTGATATTTTGTTTGAAACCTAAGACAATCCAATTGGGTTGTTGCGTTGTAAGAAAAAAGATAATTAGTGAAAAAGAATAAATCTTTTTTTTTATTGAGCGTGGTTGTTCATTTTGATGACTTTATTATATGAATTCTATTTTATCATACAAATCTGTTCTATTCTACCACCTTCCCGGAGTTCAATCTCCGGGTTTTATTTTGATGATCTGATCTCGTTGGCAATCATAAAAAGACAATTCCCTTTTAATATAGCAATTTGTGCAACTATTTTACGATTAAGAAGCAATTGCCTTTTGTACAGATTATGCATCAATTTACTATAAATATAGTATACATTTTTCTTATTATCGCCAATTACCGCATTTATTCGACTGATCCACAAACCGCGAAAATCTCTTTTTTTCCTATCTCTATCCCGATGAGCCGAAACCAAAGCTTTTATTTTCTGTTGCGAAATAGTTCGAGTAAGTCTTGAATGAGCCCCGCGAAAGCTTGATGTAAATAAACGAATTTTTGCCCTCCGTTTTCGAGCGATATATCCTCTTTTAATTCTGGTCATTGTCTTTTAATTCTGGTCATTGAATAAATGAGACTTTGATGAATAACTATTTGATTTTTTGCTTTCAGTTATTCTTTTATCCTTCCTAGTCTATTAATAACAAAAATGGATTCTTCCAATGTATAAAATAAAAATTCCAATGGCTTTTGCTACTCTAACCTTCCCACCCACGATTTGTTTCTTTTTTTTTTATAAGCATTTAACCTAGAAATAATAAATTGTATTGATACTAGGTATTAAAAAAACATAATAAATTAAATAGAAATAGATAAAGAAATGGTGGGTTCCATCGTTTCTATGATTACTTTTTAAACGGTGAGGTCCTCTCTATACACCGGAGCCCCTTCCTTCATTGAATTTTCATTTATTCAATGTTCTTGTTAACTTGTACAGTTCACACTCATGGGCTCTACCCATGAAATATCTAGTAATAGGTCTTTCACAACGAAATCTATCTATACAGTAACGGTATTTAAGTATGAAGATTAGCTGGGTAGTTGACCCTTTTAGTCCGTTCTTGCTAAATTTAGGGAAAATTTAGGGCATAAATTTTCTTTATTTGAAATAGGATTTTTCCCGCTTAATGGATAACCATTTGTTACCAATGGGAAAGTCTTTTTCATCTTAAATTGCAAAGTGAGGTGATTCGGTTTGCACCAATCGAAACCATAAAATAGTCTATGATCTAAACGAGTCACACATACACCCTAGTACACGTTCCTCGGCGCTGAGGGCATCCCCGAAGAGCAGGAGATTTTGTGACATTTCGGATTGGCTGTCTTGTGTTTCTAATAAGTTGTTTAATAGTTGGCATGGTGAGTTGTATATATAATAAGCTGGTTTAGATCAATCCTAACCCCATGATTATGAATTATTTAGATTCTATTAATCTATTAATTATTAGAAATATTCTATTAAATAGAAATATTCTATTAAATCCGGTTGGGTTGGGTACGAAGCGAAAAAACAGAAAAGAAAATATCCGAGTAGCTACTAGAATCACGAGTGATGGGGGTTGGGTTGTAACAACTAGAATCACTAGGGGGTTAGGAGTCCGAAAAAAGAGAAAGGAAAATCTCTTATATTGTAACTATAATCACTATTATATTGTAACTATAATCACTAGAATTCATATAGACTTATACTAAGTATATTTACAAAATTATACTAAGTATAGCTAAATGACTATATATGGATAAAAAATATATATATATTCTATACTCCATATATTATTCTATACATTCGTTTTGAGAAATCCTTTCTGCTCATTTTTGAGCCGATTCACAAAGAATCGGCTACCGTATCAATAATTCCGTAGGCTTGGGCTTCTTCTGCTGACATATAAAGATCTCTTTCCATGTCTTTGTATATCTGCCAAAAAGGTTTGCCCGTTCTTTGGGCATAAATCATTGTCAACGTTTTGCGCATTTTCAGTAATTCATCCGCTTCCAGCACACATTCTACCGTTTGTCCCTCAAAAAACGAACTAGCAGGTTGATGGATCATTACCCTAGCGCGAGGGAATGCTAGACGTTTGGTAATTTCTCCTCCTACCAAAAGAAGAGATCCCATTGAAGCGGCTAATCCTACGCATATTGTTTGTACTTCGGCTTCTATCAGTTGCATAGTATCAAAAATACCCATCCCAGAAATTACCTCTCCGCCTGGAGAGTTTATCAATAGATACAAATCTTTGTTCTTGTCTTCTAGACTGAGAAATATCATAAGGCCAACAAGTTGATTGGAAATTTCACTGTTGATCTCTTGGCCTAAAAAAAGCAGTCGTTCTTGATAAAGTCGATTGTATAAGTCAATCCAAGATGCTTCATCGTCACCTGGAACAAGATAGGGTACTTTTGGCACACCGATAGGCATAAAAGTCAAAAAATGAAGTTGGCTATTTTTTTTACTTTGTTGTCTCTTTTACTTTAATGCTAAAACGTGATAAGAATTCTATCTATAATTTTTAAAATACTCTTTTACTTTTAATCAAACAAATATTTGTTTTATTCCCATCTTCCTATTTTCAAAGTCAAGAAAATACAAATAATAGGAAATTGATTCCTTTTCCAACCAAATTCTTTTCTTTATTTTACCGATTTCTCTTTAAAATCAGAAAAATTATATATATAAAAAAGAATACAAAATGAATAAAGGCAAGTTTTGACGAATAGGTCGTCCTTGGATATGTCTGCATTCACTGATATAAACACCCATATCCAATAGAAACACTCATATAAAATAAAGTCACCCCCCCCCATTGCGTATTGTTACTTATCGGGTATAGAATAGATCTGCTTCTTTTTGTTCCTACGAATAGAATTGTTCCATTATTACTAAAAAACTAGAACAAATATTAATTGTTTATGCGAGATAATCTACTGAAAGGGAAGGGTCCATAGTATAGTTTTTTACAGTGCAATAAAGTTACATAGTGTCTATTTTTTGTTGATATAAGAGGTATTTTCATGGGTTTGCCTTGGTATCGTGTTCATACCGTTGTATTAAATGATCCCGGCCGTTTACTTTCTGTCCATATAATGCATACAGCTCTGGTTGCTGGTTGGGCCGGTTCGATGGCTCTATATGAATTAGCAGTTTTTGATCCCTCTGACCCTGTTCTTGACCCAATGTGGAGACAGGGTATGTTTGTTATACCCTTCATGACTCGTTTAGGAATAACCAATTCGTGGGGTGGTTGGAATATCACAGGAGGGACTATAACGAATCCGGGTATTTGGAGTTACGAAGGTGTGGCCGGGGCACATATTGTGTTTTCAGGCTTGTGCTTTTTGGCGGCTATCTGGCATTGGGTCTATTGGGATCTAGAAATATTTTGTGATGAACGTACTGGAAAACCTTCTTTGGATTTGCCAAAAATCTTTGGAATTCATTTATTTCTTGCAGGGGTGGCTTGTTTTGGTTTTGGCGCATTTCATGTAACAGGATTGTACGGTCCGGGAATATGGGTGTCCGATCCTTATGGACTAACTGGAAGGGTACAATCCGTAAATCCCGCATGGGGTGTGGAAGGTTTTGATCCTTTTGTTCCGGGAGGAATAGCCTCTCATCATATTGCAGCAGGGACATTGGGCATATTAGCGGGCCTTTTCCATCTTAGCGTGCGTCCACCTCAACGTCTATACAAAGGATTGCGTATGGGAAATATTGAAACCGTCCTTTCCAGTAGTATCGCAGCTGTCTTTTTTGCAGCTTTTGTTGTTGCTGGAACTATGTGGTATGGTTCAGCAACTACCCCGATTGAATTATTTGGTCCCACTCGTTATCAATGGGATCAGGGATACTTCCAGCAAGAAATATATCGAAGAGTTGGTGCTGGGCTAGCCGAAAATCAAAGTTTATCAGAAGCTTGGTCTAAAATTCCTGAAAAATTAGCTTTTTATGATTACATCGGCAATAATCCGGCAAAAGGGGGATTGTTTAGAGCGGGCTCAATGGACAATGGAGATGGAATAGCCGTCGGTTGGTTAGGACATCCTATCTTTAGAGACAAAGAGGGGCGTGAACTTTTTGTACGCCGTATGCCTACTTTTTTTGAAACATTTCCGGTTGTTTTGGTAGACGGAGACGGAATTGTTAGAGCTGATGTTCCTTTTCGAAGGGCAGAATCGAAGTATAGTGTCGAACAAGTAGGTGTAACTGTTGAATTCTATGGTGGCGAACTAAATGGAGTCAGTTATAGTGATCCAGCTACTGTGAAAAAATATGCTAGACGTGCTCAATTGGGTGAAATTTTTGAATTAGATCGTGCTACTTTAAAATCGGATGGTGTTTTTCGTAGCAGTCCAAGGGGTTGGTTTACTTTTGGACATGCTTCGTTTGCTCTGCTCTTCTTTTTCGGGCACATTTGGCATGGTGCTAGAACCTTGTTCAGAGATGTTTTTGCTGGTATCGACCCAGATTTGGATGCTCAAGTAGAATTTGGGGCATTCCAAAAACTTGGAGATCCAACTACAAAAAGACAGGTAGTCTGATAGAACATTCATTTGTTCCTTTTCGATTCGACTTTTTTTTGTTTTTGTTGTGATTTGAATCATTGCATTTTGTTTTACTCTTGTTCTTTCTTTTTCTTTATCCGGGAGATAATCCCCCTAAAACAGGTATGAAAGCTATAATTGTAAACCACGATCAAATCTATGGAAGCATTGGTTTATACATTCCTCTTAGTCTCGACTTTAGGAATTATTTTTTTCGCTATCTTTTTTAGAGAACCTCCTAAAGTTCCAACTAAAAAGACGAAATGATTTTTCATTATCTCAATTGAAGCAATGAGCCTCCAATATTGGGATATTGGGGGCTCATTACTTCAACTAGTCCCCATGTTCTTCGAATGGATCTCTTAGTTGTTGAGAGGGTTGCCCAAAAGCAGTATATAAGGCATACCCAGTAAAACTTACAATTAACCCAGATATAGAGATGGCAACTAGGGTTGCTGTTTCCATTATTATAGAATATCAAGACCACAATGGATCTATAGGGTAAGATCCTTTATTTACAGCGGAATGGTATACAAAGTCAACAAATCTCAATGAATAAAAAATAGGATTTATGGCTACACAAACCGTTGAGGGTAGTTCTAGATCTGGTCCAAGACGAACTGTTGTAGGGGATTTATTGAAACCATTGAATTCAGAATATGGTAAAGTAGCCCCGGGGTGGGGAACTACTCCTTTGATGGGTGTTGCAATGGCTCTATTTGCGATATTTCTCTCTATTATTTTAGAGATTTATAATTCGTCCATTTTACTGGACGAAATTTCGATTCGATGAATTAGATTTACAAGAATCGACTAACTAGCTTTTCAATAGAAAAAAAAGTTTAGCAGTTAGGTCTTTGATTTTTAGCCCATTCTATTTGGATTTGGTAGTTCGACCGTGAAACTTCTTTCTTTCTGTATTTCCGGAATATGAGTGTGTGACTTGTTAGAATTGATCCTATTGATAGTACAGAACATAAAATGGATCCGTCATCTTGATAGAGATGGCTTTACCCCGTCAGATATTTATTCTAGTATCTGGAGCACGGAATATAGAAAATAGATTCTAAAGTATTAGAACTATGATTCATACTTAATATTTATATTTAGACCTCGCAACCGGACTGAAAAAAAAT